AAGCAACAAGAAGTTTCATTTTAATAATTCAATCTATTTTTAGAAAATATATTTTATTACCTTCATTGATAATAGTTAAAAATATTGGGCGTATTTTATTATCTCAACCCCCTGAGTGGGCTGAGGACTTCGATGAGTGGAATAGAGAAAAGCATATTATATGTACCTATAACGGTGTTCAAGTATCAGAACTCGAACTTCCCAGAAATTGGTTTAAAGATGGTATTCAGATAAAAATAGTATTTCCTTTTTATTTGAAACCTTGGCACAGATCCAAATTGAGGCCCTATTTTTCTTCTTATAAAGATCTAAAGAAAGAACAACAAAAGTTTTCTTTTTTAACGGCTTGGGGAACGCAAACTACCCTTCCCTTTGGTTCTGTCCCCCCCAAAACTTCCTTTTTTAAGCCTATTTTTTTTTTTAAGCCTATTTTTAAAGAACTTAAAAAAAAAATTCGAAAAACGAAAAATAATCATTTTCGAGTTATAAGCGTTTTAAAAGAAAGAACAAAAAATTTTCTACAAGATTCAAAAGAACCAAAAAGGGTGGTTATCAAAAACGTTTTATTTCTGTTTATAATTATAAAAAAAATAAAAAAAGAACTCTTAAAAGTACATCCAACTCGATTATTTATATTGAGAAAGGTGTATGAACCCGTCGAAACTAACCAAAAAAAAGATTCTATAATTAGGAATCAGATAATTCACGACTCGTTTAGAAAAATAAAATCTACAGATAATACAAATTATTCACTGAGAGAAAAAAAAATTAAAAATCTGGCTGATAGAACAAGCACAATCAGAAAGAAAACAAAGAGTCTTACAAAAGAAAAAAACAGCAACGCCAAGAAAAGAAGTAGTCCTAACAAAACAAGTTATAGTTATAATGGAAAAGAAAAATCACCAAAAATTTTTTGGAAAATATTAAAAATAAAAAAAAGAAGAAATCGATTAATCTATAAATTAGATTTGTTTATAAAAATTTTCATTAAAAGAATATACATGGATATCTTTCTATGTATCATTCATATTGCCAGAATTCCTACACAACTAGTTCTTGAATCAAGAAATTTTTGTTTTGATAAATACATTTACAATAATAAAACAAACCAAGAAATAAAAAAAAAAAAAAACAAAAAAGAAATACACTTTATTTCGACTCTAAAAAGTGAACTTTACAATATTAAGAATAGTAAGAGGAATTCACATCTTTTTTTTGACTTATCCTCTTTATCACAAGCATATGTATTTTACAAATTATCACAAACCCAAGTTATTAATTTGTATAAGTTAAGATCTATTTTTGAGTATCATGGAACTCCCGTTTTTCTTAAGACTGCAATAAAAAATTATTTTGTAACACAAGGAATATTTCATTCCGAATTAAGACATACAAAACTTTCAAGTTCTGAAACGAATCAATGGAAAAACTGGTTAAGAGGTCATTATCAATACAATTTATCTCAGATTAGATGGTTTGAATTAATACCACAAAAATGGCGAACTACAATAAATGAAGGTGGTATTACCCAAAATAAAGATTTAACAAAATGGAATTCGTATGAAAAAGATCGATTACTTTATCACAAAAAACAAAAGGATTTTAAAGTATATCCATTACCAAACCAAAAAGATAATTTTCCGAAATACTATATATATAATCTTTTATCATATAAATCTATTAATTCTGAAATTAAGAAGTCCTCATATATTATTTATGGATCACCATCAGAATTAAATAACAACCAAAAAATTACTTTTAATTACAACAATTCTAAACAAAATTTATTTGAAAGCCTGGAGGAAATTCCTATCAATCATTATCTAGAAAAGGGCGATATTATGTATATGCAAAAAAATCCAGATAGAAAATATTTTGATTGGACAATTCTCAATTTTTTTCTAAGACAAAAAATAGATATTGAGGCCTGGACCAAAATGGATTATAGCAGTAATATAAATACTAAGCTTGGAAATAAGAATTACCAAAAAATTGAGAAAATGGATAAAAACGATATTTTTTATCTGATGATTCATCAAGATTTAGAAATAAATCCAATCAATGACAAGAAACTCTTTTTTGATTGGATGGAAATGAATGAAGAAATCCTAAACCCAATATCGACAAATATGAAACTTCCGTTCTTCCCAGAATTTGTGCCACTTTATAATGTATACAAAAAAAAACCATGGATTATACCAAGCAAATTACTTCTTTTAAATTTAAATAAAAAGAAAAACATCAATGAAAAGAAAAAATTCCATTTTTTTAGACCATCGAATGAAAAAAGATATTCTGAATTAATGAATCGAAATCAAGAAGAAAAAGAACCCGCGGGCCGAAGAGGCCTTGGATCATATTCACAAAACCAAGATAAAATGAAAAAACAATATAAGATCCGAAATAAGATGAGACCAGAAATAATTTTCTTACGGAAACACTATTTGCTTTTTCAATGGATAATAGACGATGGTTTAATTCCGAATTTAACTGAAAGAATGATCAATAATATCAAGATATATTGTTACTTGCTTGGACTGATAAATCCAAGAGATACTACTATATCGTCTATTCAAAGGAAAGAAATAAATCTGGATATAATGGTGATTCGAAAAAAATTGACTCCTATGGAATTGAATAAAAAGGGGATATTTTTTATCGATCCCATTCGTTTGTCTGTAAAAAACGACGGATACTTTATTATATATCAAACCGTAGGTATATCGTTGGTTCATAAAAGTAAGTACCAAACTCCTCAAAGATATCGAGAACAAAGATATATCAATAAAAATAAATTGGATGAATCTATCCCAAGATATCAAATAATAATTCGAAAGAGAGACAAAAAACATTATGATTTTATCGTTCCTGAAAAGATTTTATCATCTAGACGTCGTAGAGAATTGAGAATTCTAATTTCTTTCAACTCAAAGAATATAAAAAGTGTGGATAAAAATCGAGTATTTTGTAACAAAAAGAACATAAAAAACAGGAATCCTTTTTTGGATCAAAAAAAGCATCTTGATAGAGATAAAAATGAATTAATTAAATTAAAGTTATTTCTTTGGCCTAATTATCGATTAGAAGACTTAGCTTGTATGAATAGATATTGGTTTAATACCAATAATGGAAGCCGTTTTAGTTTGTTAAGAATATATCCACAATTAAAAATTGTTTGATGGTACATTTTTCCTATATATTCTGTACCATATAGAAAAGCAAACAGATGCACATATGCCCTGTCTTACGTCCCAGTCTAATATTAGATCTTTTTTATTTAATACTAAGTCAATGACGTATCAATTTGTTTGGATAAAATCTATAAAATAAACGTGGAATATTCCGAATTTTCGGTCTAAATTATTTGACGTTGTAAGTGTAAAAACGTACCATCTACTTTTTTATCCCTGTCCAACTAAAATTAAAATTCTTGTGTATACTAATTACTACATTAAAATGACTAATATTATTATTACTGATCAAATAATATATTTTATATGTAAATTAAAGAGTAGAAGGAGCTTTTTTTATGATAAAAAATCCATTCAGTGCAATTATTTTGAAAGAGGAAAACGAAGACAACAAGGGGTCTGTTGAATTTCAAGTAGTGAGTTTCACCAATAGGATACGGAGACTTACTTCACATTTGGAATTGCACAAAAAAGACTATTTATCTCAGAGAGGTCTGCGTAAAATTATAGGAAAACGTCAACGGCTGCTCGCCTATTTGTCAAAAAAAAATAGAGTACGTTATAAAGAATTAATCGGACAGTTGGAGATTCGAGAAACAAAAAATCATTAATTTGAAGAGTCGTTTTGAATTTTCGCTTAAATTTTGATGAACCTCTTTTCGCTTTCAGCAATTCATGGAAGAATGAATCGGGAAAAAACCTATGACTGCACCAGCTACACGAAATGACCTTATGATAGTCAATATGGGCCCTCAGCACCCATCAATGCACGGTGTTCTTCGACTCATTGTTACTCTAGATGGTGAAGATGTTATTGACTGTGAACCGATATTGGGTTATTTACATAGAGGAATGGAAAAAATTGCGGAAAACCGAACAATTATACAATATTTACCTTATGTAACACGTTGGGATTATTTAGCTACTATGTTCACTGAAGCAATAACTGTAAATGCACCAGAGCAGTTAGGAAATATTCAAGTGCCTAAAAGGGCCAGCTATATCAGAGTCATTATGTTAGAGTTAAGTCGTATAGCTTCGCATTTGTTATGGCTTGGCCCTTTTATGGCAGATATTGGCGCACAGACCCCCTTCTTCTATATTTTTCGAGAAAGGGAATTGATATATGACCTATTCGAAGCTGCTACCGGTATGCGAATGATGCATAATTATTTTCGTATTGGAGGAGTCGCTGCTGATTTACCTTATGGCTGGGTAGATAAATGTTTGGATTTTTGTGATTATTTTTTAACAAGAGTTACTGAATATCAAAGACTTATTACACGGAATCCCGTTTTTTTAGAGCGAGTTGAGGGAGTAGGCATTATTGGCGGAGAGGAGGCAATTAATTGGGGTTTATCGGGACCAATGCTACGAGCTTCCGGAATACAATGGGATCTTCGAAAGGTTGATCATTATGAGTCTTACGATGAATTTGATTGGGGAGTTCAATGGCAAAAGGAAGGGGATTCATTAGCTCGTTATTTAGTACGAATCGGTGAAATGACAGAATCAATAAAAATTATTCAACAGGCTTTAGAAGGAATTCCGGGGGGGCCCTATGAGAATTTAGAAATCCGGCGCTTTGATAAAGTATGGGATCCCGAATGGAATGATTTTGACTATCGATTTATCAGTAAAAAACCTTCTCCTACTTTTGAATTGTCAAAACAAGAACTTTATGTGAGAGTCGAAGCCCCAAAAGGAGAATTAGGAATTTTTCTGATAGGAGATAAGGGTGTTTTTCCTTGGAGATGGAAAATCCGACCACCGGGTTTTATCAATTTGCAAATCCTTCCTCAATTAGTT